AAGTCAAGAAGAGAAAAACGGATAAGAAATAAAAAAATTATTGATTGGATCATTAATCCAATTTTTATTCGGTATGGATAAAGGACTCTCCTATGTTATACTATTTGATTCTTGACGATTAATCCATTTGATAGCTCAGATATTCTTTATTGATCTGATTCAATATCATCGCGATATAATTCATCTCGTTGAATTTACCAGCGAAAGATTGATTCCTCATCTCTATGGGATTAAATCCCGAGTTATTGCGAAGTAAAAAAAAAAAAGAAACGATGATATTATGGAAGTAAATATTCTTGCATTTATTGCTACTGCACTGTTCATTCTAGTTCCTACTGCCTTTTTACTTATCATATATGTAAAAACCGTAAGTCAAAATAATTAATTTGAATGAAACTTGGCTTCTTAGTTCTTGAATAAATCAAAAATGAATAAATAAAAGCTTCGCATTTTGATTCTTAATGAAATGAGCGAACTACAATCAGCAGTATTCTATGAGATATGATAGTATGGTAGAAAGAAATATATTCATCTTTCTACCATACTATATTCCCTTTTTAGTCTTAGTGAAGTATATAAAGTTGGATTCTATAGATTAATATAGATCAATCAAAAATATTGATCTTCATATATCATATATGTGAGATCAATTAGATATATGTAATCTTAATATTACCCTATTCTAATTCTTTGTTTCATCCATTTGTTTGTTTCATCCATTTGATTTGTTATTTATTTTTTTTTTTCTCCAAACAGCAAAAGACAACTCTTCTTCTAGTTTCTTTAGTTCAAATATGAACTATGAATCCTGATATACATCAAAAAAATAAAATTAATGAAGTGAAGTTTCATCCATTTGATTGTTATTTATTTTTTTTTTCATTATGAGGAAGTAATTGATTACACCACTGGCCGATAATTCAAGGAGTTCTATGGGAACCAAACTTATTAGTATTTTGAAAAGGAGTCGTAAAAATCCTTGAACATAGAAAGTGCGTATTTATTTCATTTCAAAAAAGTACTACTTTTTCTAAGAAAGGAAACAAATAAAAGAAATAAAAGGGAATACGCTCTTACTCATTGTCGATCTCACTGTTGTCGATATATTAAGAATTGGTTGGTTTATCAGTTTAGGAAGAATTCAGTTAGAATCTATTTCTGTATCCCCTTTCCGTTCGGAATACGAGCAGAAGAAGAAATATCTGTTTGATTGAAAAAAGGGTATTATTCATATAGTACATTACTATACCAGACCAAAATACAATGGAACTTGGAAATAAAGATGTTTGAATTCAAAAAAATGTAATAATTTAAAGCGCTTTACAGAACTATTTAGAAAACAATTGATAAAGTTTGATTCATCAACTTAATTAGTAGTACTTAGAGTCCACTTCGTCCCCACACTACGAGTGAAAGGGAAAATGTAAAGACTACCATTAAAGCAGCCCACGCAAGACTTACTATATCCATGTGAATGATGTCCCCTATCTCGATAAATATGAAGGAATTAGTCCATTATTGTTCACTAATAATAGTGGATCAATAGTGAACAGTCAAAAAGGATTCTGACCCAAAACTCTTGATAAATCAATACACTAAATACACTTCAAACAAGTTTTTATATGATTTCTAGTAGAAACGGGAAACATTAAGCCTACACAAAATAGGCCTTGACATTCTTTGAAGTAGTAAGGGAATGTTATTAATTGAACACATAGCTACTAAAACTTATCATTTTTTTTGTTGACCTTCATAAGGAAAAGACAGAAACAATATGGAATGAAGATCCATCATTCATACCTATCTTTCCTATTTGATTTCATTTTTACTATCTCCCGATTGTCGCTCTTGAACCAATTGGGGGATAGCCTATTTCATTCTTGGCTAGAGGTTAGTGAAAAAATTCTTTTTTTTTTTGCACTTTTTTATAAAAAATTAAATTACCCACTCAATCTAATATTGATTGAATGCCTGCGCATTTATAGACTTTCATGAGTCTGTATCCAAAGCATTTTCTTGCTCTTTTCACACTCACCAATTCGCTTGCCTGTCCGGCTTCGATCAATTTAAGCTAAGATCGAGAAGATCCAGTCAGTAGACACTACATTGTATTGGTTAGACGCAAGGATTTTAATCTTTTTGAGTTTTGAGGAAGCGACAGATACTTAGAATCAAGCAAGTATCAACAGTTCTTTTGCGTCTGCGGGGGAAAAATTCATTGAGTTATATATCGGCAGAACATAATAAGGAATTTTGAGTCTTAGGTTGATCAGGCGACACCCGGATTTGAACTGGGGAAAAAGGATTTGCAGTCCCCCGCCTTACCACTCGGCCATGCCGCCAAAATGATATAAAGAAGATTGACTAAACTTCTTTTTTTATTGTACTTCCTCTTTGAATTCCATTTTACCTTAATACCTTTACTAAAATCACTTTTTTTATTGTATTTCTCTCTTCAATTGATTGTATAGTATCTCAAAAGACACAATGCCTAAAAACC